GAGTTTAGAAATTCATTTCGGACAATTGAACTTTCTCGAACTGTTTCTTTTTAAGAACCAAAAATATTTGTGCCAAAATAACAGCTGCGAAGAAGAACAAAAGGCCCTGTACACGTAATGGATCTTGAAGTACTATTTCTGCATCTCCCTGACCAAATCCGCCTACATTAGGATTACTTGTCAACGGTTGATCCAATTTGATAGATTCGCCTTCTGAAACAAGAAGTTCTGGCCCCGGAGGGATAATATCAACCACTTGACGTCCATCCGACGCATCCGCTATGGTTATTTCGTATCCCCCCTTTTCTTTTCGTAGGATTTTGCTTACTATACCTGATGCTGTAGCATTATAAACTGTATTGTTACTTTTGCTCCCGTCAGGATAAATCTGGCCCCTTCCCCTGTTTCCACCTACGTATATAGGATATTTTAAGAAGTGAATGTCTTTCTTAGTAGCGGGGTCCGGGGAAAGAATAGGAAAGGTGATTTCACTATATTTCTGACCAGGAACAGGGCCTATGACAAGAATATTTTTTTGATTGGGGCGATAGCTCTGAAAAGACAAATTACCCATCTTTTCTTTTATCTCGGGGGAAATACGATCGGGAGGGGCTAATTCAAAACCCTCTGGTAAAATAAGAACAGCCCCCACATTCAAACCCCCCTTTTTACCATTAGCAAGAACTTGTTTCAGTTGCGTATCATAAGGAATTCGAACAACTGCTTCAAATACAGTATCGGGAAGTACCGCTTGCGGAACCTCAATATCCACTGGTTTATTAGCTAAATGGCAATTGGCGCATACAATACGCCCAGTCGCTTCTCGTGGATTTTCATAACCCTGCTGTGCAAAAATGGGATATGCATTTGAAATGGATGTACGAGTTATTATATATATCATGAGCGATGCGGAAATAGATCGAGTAATCTGTTCCTTTATCCAAGAAAAAGTATTTCTAGTTTGCATGGTCCAATCATTGATCCCGAAAATTTCTACAATAAATTGGGGTAGGTCACTAATGGAGTTTCCTATCCACGATTCTGTTATTTACTGGAATAATTTGACTCGATTAATCTATAGGAATATAGGATGAATCTCCGGGATGGGTAGAAATAGAAAGGGATTTTCAATGGTACAACTGCAAAGTAAGAAACATTATAATTGGATTAGGTAGACATTTTTCAGTCATTCATTGAATGATAAATCACTACAAGTGACGGAGATACACGATTTAAATAACGGAAAATCCAATATTTTAAAATTGTATCTAGAATGACTGGAAAAGTGGAAACAAGGCCAGATATAATTTGATCATTATGAACAAATCCAAAATCCTTGTAGACAAAGCCAATCATCAATTCCCAACCATGGGGCGAATGAAATCCGATACATAAATCAGTTAATAAAAGAAGAGAAAAAGCTTTTATTGTGTCACTTAAGTTATATAGGAATTCCTGGGCCCAAGAGTTAAGAATAACAAGTTCTTTATTACCCAAAATAGAATAACCACTTAGAATAATGAAACAGATTATATTTGTCGAGAAGTGCAAAATCGTATGAATACGACCCTCGTTTTGTATCTTGATTAATTGGATTGTTTCTTTGTGAATTCCTATACGAAGGTTTTGTAGATGTGTCTCCGAGTATTCCTTGATCATTTCCTCTAAGAAGAGGAGTTCCTCTAATTCTATGAATTTTTCTAGAATACTCTTTTCTTCAATATCATTCAAAAAAGTTTCGGATTGCCTAGTATTCCACCAATTAGTAACCCACGATTCCAGACTTTTTTGAAATAAGAGAGAAATCCACCAGGGCAAAAATACGATAGATACAAGATATAAAAGAGGAGTGAATGCTTTCTTTTTTGCCATTTTTTCATCTGTGAATTGTTAATGAACCCATCTCATTCGTCAACTCTATGTAATCTAATATTTCTTATTTCTCTCACGCATCAATTCTATTACAAGTTATCGAACCTATGAATCTATTCACTATTTTTTATTTGTGATTTCGTAGTTAGGCCTTGAATTAGGCCTTGAATCTAGAAAAAATACAAAAATAGACGAAAAATTCGAATGAATAAATAATCAAAAAATATTGTTTCCCTATAGTCAAATTTGAAGCACATATCTCCTTTCGATGAATGCCCCGAAAACCACTTTAAATAATGAATATGAATATTATTCAGTTTTGATACGAAAGAACTCCTTTTCTATCATTATATAAAACTCTCTAATATTTCGAAAAATTTTAACTTACTATGAATAGTCAGGGATAGAATAATTGAGGGAATTTTCTGAAAAATATTGTGAAAAATGAGTGGCAAAAAACGACAGAAATTGGCTAGTTATCATTATAAGAGATCCAATTTTTTGGTCATTAAGGAGCACAAAAAGAAGCGTCGAAAAAATGACAAGATATACTCTATCTGAATCTAAAGTCTCAATTCCAACAATGAAAAAGGGGGGATTCCTTATTTCGAAATGGTTGATTATGAGATATTTCGATTTGTTTATTATTATTTTTTTATTGAGTTGTGGATATTTCGATACATATAAAAGATCCCCAAAAGAGTTTTTTTATACTTGTTCCATATATGTCTGCTTTGACTCGAATGAATGTTCTGAAGAAACCTCAATTAAGTTATGTTCTAGAAAAAGAGGATTCTTGCGTTTTTGCCCTCCTGCTGAAAGCATTCATTTATCGGCTCATTTCTTAAAATACTTCAATTGGTACACGCAAGAAATAGGCCAATTCAGCAGCTTTTTGTTCCATTTCCCGCGGAGTAAAATTCTCATCAGTACGAGTCAATGGAATGGCTCCCTGGCCTCTGATATCCATATAAAGGACACGCCGAGCATAAATACCCTCTTTAACTTCTATTCTGACGGATTGAATATCTTTTATAAGAAATCGGAGAAAGACCCGACGATTTTTTCCAGGAAATCCCCAACGAAAGATACACACTATTCCGTCTTTTATATCAAATCGATCATAACCACTACCTACATTCCACGAAATTGTGCACCACAAATAGGAGCTAATAAAAAGACCCGCGATCCCATAGAAAGACATCACAATTCCTTGTGGAAAAAAAACGATTTCCTGAGACGGAAATAAAGATATCAAATTTCTACCAAGATAACTCGAGGTTCCAACCAACAAGAATCCTAATGAACCTAAAAAAAGGATAATAGCCCAGCAGAAATTACTTGTTTTTCGAGCCCCCTTTATAGGTTCTATCCATATATGTTCTGATCGACAACTCATACTTGATCCCGTTGCTTTTTTGGAATTGAGAGAATACCCCAAATGAATTTGACTTTAGTCCGTTTGTTTCCGAAGTAACTCGCATCAACTAGCACTAGTTTGATGTGAACCTTTAGGAGTAATTCATTAAATTGGTTAGATCTAAACTAATAACATACCCTTCGTATTATCTCACTAAAGATAGCCACATACATATAGATAGACCAACGTTACAGTTCAGCCATCCGCCGATTCGGTTCTATTTGAAAATAGCTAGAACATAGCATTTTCTGGAGACATAAGAATTTTTCGGCGGAAGCCGCTTATACCATATTTTGCTAAATGGATATCTGTGTTATGATACAAACGTCAATTGAAAAATGAGATTTTGTGCCATCGGCTCTAAACAATCTTGTTTTTTTGAACATGAAGAAATAAAGAAGCCATTGCGATTGCCGGAAATACTAGGCCTACTAAAGGGACCAAAACAGAGGGAAAGTTAAGAGTTGTCATAGAATGGGTACCTCGATTTACTATTTGTACCTGTTATTATTATTTAGAATTTATAATATAATATATATCTTATTATATATAAGGATATCTTACTTATTATAATTTGATAATTCTAAATTGAAATTATTATTACTTAATATCTATAGATATAAGTATCTATCTAAGTGAGTATATAATGTACTTTCTACATGAAGGATTTGAAAGGATATGGATGATATCTTATTTTATTCATTTTTTGCTCTTGTCTTCGAATTTCATTTATTAAGCAAAAAGTTTCTTAAAAATGAATAAAAATGAATTAGATTCTACTTATTTAGATTCTATTTATATTGAATTGAGGGGTTTGTTAGAATCCCATCCAGTAGGGATTCTTAGTCAAAATAGGATTATCGTAAGATATAGAAAGATAAAAAATTCTATATTTTCTAGAGTTTAATTATATATGACGAGAAGAAGATATTTTTTTGCCTAATTATAAGAATTTCATCTTTTATCTTGTTAATAGAGGCTTCTTGATCAAATCAATAATAAGGAATATAGAAAAAGGAATATAGAAAAGGGGGCGGATTTTCGATTTTCTGTGACTTTTGATTCTTTATACAATTAGATCTTATGTCAACAAAGAAAACCCCATTCGTCTAATTTTGACTTGGATTCCGATAAACTAATTACTTGTTTGCTCAAAAAAATTGAACTTAATGTTTTAATTTTGATTCAAAGGAAAGAAAGTGTGGAGTTGAAATAACTCGCTCAGAACGCTTTTTAAAGGATTACGTGGTACGATTAGATCGAATAAGCCCTTCTGGAATAAATACTCAGCCGCTTGTGAACCGTCGGGTACTGTTTTATTCAGTGTTTGTTCAATTACTCTTTTACCCGCAAAGGCAATGTAGGCATTGGGTTCAGCAATAATGATATCCCCCAACATACCAAAACTAGCTGTCACCCCACCGGTAGTAGGAGATGTAAGGATTGGTACATAGAATAACTTTTTATTTGATTGATAATCATATAAAGCAGAAGATATTTTAGCCATTTGCATCAAGCTCAAACTTCCTTCTTGCATGCGTGCCCCTCCGGAAGCACACACTATAATAAGAGGTAGAAATTCTTTAGTAGCGTATTCAATTAAACGGGTAATTTTCTCCCCGACGACGGATCCCATACTACCCCCCATAAACTGAAAATCCATAACCGCAATTGCTACGTTAATACCGTCTAGTTGCCCTATGCCTGT